TCGTCTAGTGGTTCAGGACATCTCTCTTTCAAGGAGGCAGCGGGGATTCGACTTCCCCTGGGGGTAGGGTACTACGAAAGGAAGTTGATCATGGATTATCAATAAGCCTAAAACGGATTCTTCCTGGGTCGATGCCCGAGTGGTTAATGGGGACGGACTGTAAATTCGTTGACAATACGTCTACGCTGGTTCAAATCCAGCTCGGCCCAAAAATTTGCCGATCAATCATGAGATAATATAATCATTTGTCTTTCAGAAATGCCTGATACAAAAGAATAAAAAAGGGTAAAATTTTCTGCTATATCTCTACCCTTACTTTATTTATTTGCTCTATTTAATTTGTTTTGTTCCCACAAATTCGAATCTTGCTAAGGATCTAGATTCATATCGGGATCTGTAAGTATAAAGTCTAAGGAAAGGAGTAAATAAAAAATTTATTTTTTTTTTTTCATTGAAAGCTGGATTATCAATCGATTTACCAATAACGAAAGGATTACTAATAAAGTAATCTCTCTTACTCTCACTGGAGTGCCTACTCATGCAGATATCGATATATCGCTCGTGTATCTTACAAGATGGCGATTTTAACCAAATAGAAATGGTTTGAATGAAATCATAAGCATATGTATGCTGTACACCTTATTTCCTTGGGATTGTAGTTCAATTGGTCAGAGCACCGCCCTGTCAAGGCGGAAGCTGCGGGTTCGAGCCCCGTCAGTCCCGACGAATCCAATAACTACATCAACTCATCTTTCCATTTTCTGTGAAAGGGGGGACAAGGGACAGAATCTCATTCCCAGCAGCTTTTATCATCAAATAAACAAATATGGGAATTTCCATTCCTTCAACTAATACTAATACCGATTGGTGGGAGAGAGACATGTGTGGATTAGCACAATTACCGTATTGGGTTTGGTCCTTTCGTCCCCCGATCCATGGAATAGAATACTATATTTTTTTCGGGAACACATACCCCAATGCAATGGCGTTACTTTCTTATCCGATTCAAAACGAATTGAACATAGTTACTCCGATCCGATAGAATGATTAAACTTATCTCTTTTTCTGACTTCTATTTTGTGTAATCTAAATTACCAATTTGAATCTGAAACAATCTATCTCATTCAAATCGCACACTGAACTTTTGATATATGCATTCCAATACAGTACTAGTACTAGTACTAATTCAAGTCAAGAGTACATTAATTAATAAAAGAAAGATCAAACAAGATAGCATCCCTCTTATTAGTTATTAGCGGGAATCCGCTTTTCTTTTCTATTTATATTTATTTTTTATAAGGGGTCCGTTGAGTAAAGAACAACAAATACGAAATAAAATAGCGAATTTGGTGGAATATTAAATCTTTTATTTATACCGGGACTCATCTTTATCACACTTCTTTGTCGTCCAAAAAAATTTAATAATTAATAAAAATAGAGTTTAGAACCGAACTTCTTCCTTTTTTATTTTTATTTCACTTATATTGTTTATTGTTTAGTTTTGTGACCAATGGAAGGGGGGGTTAGATGATACTTCATCACATCAGATGATTGTAAAAGGAAGACGATAGGTTATAGATTATAGAAAAGAAGGAGTGGAAAATAAATAAGGAATTCTTGATTGGATCGGGAATCCCTTTTTGGATTCGGTATGTATAAAAGATCTTTCTATGTTATACTATTCAATTCTCGACGATGAATCAATTTTATAGCTCAGATATTGTTATTCATGATACTGATCGGATTCAATATCATCGAGATGGAATGAAAATTCCATTGAATTTATAGGCGAAAGATTTATCAGCTCTATGGGATTAAATCCCGAGTTATTTATTGCGAAGTAAAAAAAACGATGGGATTATGGAAGTAAATATTCTCGCATTTATTGCTACTGCACTGTTCATTCTAGTTCCTACTGCTTTTTTACTTATTATTTACGTAAAAACGGTCAGTCAAAATAATTAATTTGAATGAAACTTGACTTTTTAGTTCTTATCAATGATTGAAGACATAAAATGAAAAGGATTCCAATGTCGCGTCTTAAATGAGTGGACTAGAATCAGCAGTATTTTATTAGATCTGGTAGTATGGTAGAAAGAAATATATGAATCCTTCTTTCTACCATACTATCTATTAATGTTATTGTTGTGTTGAAGGGTGTACTATATTGTATAATAATAATAATACAGTCCTAATATAGATCAATCTACATATATTTTATGTGGATATCAATTGCATATATTGCATTGCATATAGAACTCCAATTCTATTTCTTTGTTACATCTATTTGATTTGTATTGATTCTGATCAATATGAAATGAAATAATTGAAAGACAATTCTTAATCTCACCACTCTAATTCTCGGATTTTTGGGATTATTTCGTATATGAATTCCCTTCCACATTGAAAGAAAAAAATCATGAAGGAAAAGTTGTATGGTGCATTTAATAACAGAAAGCTAAATAATCTTTAACATTCCTAAGAAGTAATTGGTTGAGTCGTTGACAGATGATCCAAGGAATTTTATGTGAATTTATTCGGATTTCAAAAAAAGGAGCAGTAAACCCCACTGCACCAATAACCCTTGAATCATGTGATATGAAATGCGTCGATAAAGCATAAATCCAATTTTTAAAATAATAAAACAAGTGGTAAGTGCATAATATGCTATGTGACACATGATATGTGGCTTGCTCAAGGCAAAGTCTTATTCTTATTATGCGTAGTATCTTGTTGCACAACCACTATATCGATGTTGTTTTTCATATAAAGTACATATACACTTAATAACAAAACAGCTTTATCTTTGAAAAGTGGGAAACAAATAAAAATAAAGGGATCCGCTCTTTCTATCCATATATAATTCTGGTAAAATAAAAGTAGAGTCGGTTCGTCGAAATAGAAAATTTAGGAATAATTCGGTTGGAATAATTTTTCTATTTACTTTCGAAATACAAATATGGGAATCATTGAAATATCTGTTTAATTGAAAAGAAGGGTATTATTCATATAATACTAATACATTTAATATATGACTCCACCAGAATCCAATGGAATTTCGAAATAAAAATATTTTTATTGAAATTTAATTTCCATTTTATTTAAATAACGTTTTGTGGAACCATCTATAAAAGAATTGATACAGTTTGATTCCTCAACTCAATTAATAGTACTTCTAGAGTCCATTTCTACCCCATACTACGAGCGAAAGGGAAAATGTAAAGACTACCATTAAAGCAGCCCAAGCGATACTTACTATATCCATTTGAATTACGTTTCCTATTTATATGAATATGAAGAGATTATTCCATTAGTGCTCACTAATAATAATAGAATCAATAGCACAGAGTCAAAAGAAAAGTGGATTCTGCTCCAACATTATTATTAGTGATGAACCAATCCAATAAATCCACTTATAACAAGGTCCTATATGATTTCTAGTAGAATCGGGAAAGATTAAGTACAAGCAAAATAGGCAGTGACCTCCTTGGATGTATCAAGGCGAGGGGATATTTGTTACTAATAGAGCATGTAGTAATAAAAAAACCTATTCTTCTTTTTGTTGTCTTTCATAAACAAATAATAAAATAAATAAAGGGGATAAAAATATAGAATAAAGATAAATTACCATCTATTACATACCTGTATTTCCCATTTGATCGAATCCTTACCGTCTACTGATTGTTTCACAGAGATAGTCGGGATACCGTCTATCACATTCTTAACTAGGGGTTACCGAAAAGCACTTCTTCCTTTATTTCACTTTTTCTAGCAAAACCCATTATCTATACAATGATTGAATGCCTGAGCATTCGCAGACTCGCGTAAGTCTGTATACAAAATATCTTCCGACCTTTGCACAACTACTAATTAATTCTTCATGAAACTATCTCAAGACTCGGGCAGTAAACACTACATTAGTAAAGGGAATCGGACAGTCTTGATATCCCTTCATTAACTACTATAATTTTTCTTTAAATCACGGATTTACTATTTACTTTAGGGTTTAGAGATAAAGTTTAGAGAACCCCCGGGTGCTTAGAATAAAGCAAGTATCAACATTTTTCTCTTCTTTTCTTCTGTTAGTGAATAATTCGGCGAATTATATCAGCAGAACAGAATTGGGGATTTTTATTCTTTTCTTGATCAGGCGACACCCGGATTTGAACTGGGGAAAAGGGGATTTGCAGTCCCCCGCCTTACCGCTCGGCCATGCCGCCAAAAGAATACAAAATAGATGAAAATATTCCCCGCCTTTTTTGATTGGATTGGATACATACTGATTGTATAGTATCTCAAAACACCCAATACCTAAAAAACCTTTTCGATTGAAAAACCAAATTCGGAGTTTCAGTAATAAAAACCAAAATTTCGGACAAATGGGAACCATTAACTATTTGTTGACTGTGAATTCATGAATAATTCTTGTATTGGAATCTCAAATTGTATTTCCTTAATGAGATAAGAAAATCCAAATTGATACATAACTAATCAGTATTTATTTGTTTCAATAAAAATCCTTCTCAATTATAACGACAATTGTGAGTATATGTAAACCCCAGAACAAAAATTTTTACATATTGAATCGGATATCTTATTTATATACGATACCCATGATATGATACCCATGGGGGATTGTCGGGAAATTCTCGTGCTTTAATTTTTCATTGACATTGAATAGAAAATATAAATTCATGACACGAGCTGCCCCGAGGGGACTGGCAATAAAGGGGCCGAACAATGGATATATAGATAGCTCCATCTGCACGTGTTTAATAAATAAAAAAACCCTCTCTCTTACGTACTTCAATCCCATTCTACGAATTACTTACTAAAAAATAGGTAAAAGCGTCTCTCTTTTCTACGAATCCTTTTTTGAACAATGGAGTTAAATTCGTGAAAAGGCGAAGTGCTAAGCTCAAAAAATAAATTTTATATTGTTTATAATTATGCTTTATGTCTTTATCTCAACGAACGAATCGAATCCTGAATCTCTTTTT